ATAACAATGAGTAATTTTTTAATTTATAAATGGCAGTTCCAAAAAAACGCACTTCGACATCAAAAAAGCGTATTCGTAAAAATATTTGGAAAAGGAAGGGGTATTGGGTAGCATTAAAGGCTTTTTCGTTAGCGAAATCTCTTTCTACCGGGAATTCAAAAAGTTTTTTTGTACGTCAAACCAAAATAAATAAGTAATAAAACATTAAAATAATTTGAATCAACTGGAAAAAATAATTCAATTATTCTTAAATTATTCAATTATTATCTAATTGAATAATTTAACGATTTCCCTTTCCTATTTGATATTGATTAGCTCACCAATCCATATGTAATGGAACTCTATTCGCTTTTCTGATTGATATATAAAATAATAGAATTAGGAAATCCTCTATTTACTATTCACTGAATAATAACTTTTTTGTTGACAAAAGAATAAAGATCATTTCTATTCCAAGGTGGGGAGTTTTATTTTCCCCATCGACCTATTTGCAGAATAAAATTGCAGAATAAAATAAAAAAAAATTCTATATTTGCATATTTATAGAAGAACGTATATAAAAATCTTTAGTGAAAGTTAAGAACTCAGTGAAATTAATTGATTCTATTTTGAAACTTTTTTGTTTTGTCGAACTTTCTAACTTTTTATTTTCTCTGAATTATTATATAGATCCCCATATATATATCTTGCCCTTAACCTAATAGAGAAAATTGATTAATGAAATTTTGTATGACTAATTGTGAATTTTGGGCGATACAAAATGGGTTCTTTTCTTTCTATTTTGTCTTCAAAATCCCTTTTTTGTTTTATTTTAGATTTATGAAAAAAAAAATAAGAAATTGCTGCTTAAACAATGAAAACAAAAACTTTTTTAACTCTATTCTTTAATTAGTATAGAACGGTTTGGTTTAGTTCCAAGAGTTGAATTCGAGTAAAGCATAAAATATAGGAAAGTTCCAGGTTAAATAAAAAAAACTAAGACTCTAAACTCAAATCGAAAATAATGAACCTTCAACCTCAAATTCCTATTTGAACATTTATTGTTATTGATCCATTTGAATCATTACTAAACTAAAATAGCTTACTCAATCTCGACGATTGCTTATTCATAGGCTATTATGAGTTCAAGACAGGCCGCTATGGTGAAATTGGTAGACACGCTGCTCTTAGGAAGCAGTGCTAATGCATCTCGGTTCGAGTCCGAGTGGCGGCATACCATATTCTAAAAAGGATAAATAGATCTTATAATGAATTCAATTCCCGATTTCCATTTTAGAATTAGGTAATTAAGGGACTCTTTTTTTTTTAAGATTTTTTATGATATTTTCAACCTTAGAGCATATATTAACTCACATTTCCTTTTCGATCGTTTCAATTGTAATTACAATTCATTTGATAACCCTTTTAGTCGATGAAATTGTAAAACTATACAATTCGTCAGAAAAGGGCATAATAATTACTTTTTTCTGTATAACAGGATTATTAGTTACTCGGTGGATTTCTTCAGGACATTTCCCACTAAGCGATTTATATGAATCATTAATTTTCCTTTCATGGAGTTTCTCCCTTATTCATATAATTCCGTATTTCAAAAAAAATGTTTTAATTTTAAGTAAAATAACTGGACCAAGTGCTATTTTGACCCAAGGCTTTGCTACTTCAGGTATTTTAACTGAAATACACCAATCTGGAATATTAGTACCTGCTCTTCAATCTGAGTGGTTAATAATGCACGTAAGTATGATGATATTGGGCTATGCAGCCCTTTTATGTGGATCGTTATTATCAGTAGCACTTCTAGTGATTACATTTCGAAAAAACAGAAAGCTTTTTTATAAGAGCAATGGTTTTTTAAACGAGTCATTTTTCTTGGGTGAAAATGTTTTAGAAAATACTTCGTTTTTTTCTGCTAAAAATTATTACAGGTCCCAATTGATTCAACAATTGGATTATTGGAGTTATCGGGTTATTAGTTTAGGATTTACTTTTTTAACCATAGGAATCCTTTCGGGAGCGGTATGGGCTAATGAAGCGTGGGGGTCATATTGGAATTGGGACCCAAAAGAAACTTGGGCATTTATTACTTGGATCGTATTTGCAATTTATTTACATACTCGAACAAATAGAAATTTTCGGGGTGCAAATTCTGCAATTGTAGCGTCTATAGGCTTTCTTATAATTTGGATATGCTATTTTGGGGTCAATCTATTAGGAATAGGGTTACATAGTTATGGTTCTTTTCCATCAACATTTAATTGAATTCAAGACAAGTTATTACAAATACAAGAGCGGGCGACCCATTGTATGAACCAGCATGCGGACCGTGTGAATCAAATATTGTATTGATGATTCACACGGTTTTCTATCATATGTAATTCAATTTCATTGTTTTTACTTAATTCTTAAGTTAAGAGAAGAAAAAAAGTCTTCTTTTTTTCATTGTCCAAGAATGTTTTTAAAAACAAACATAAGTTTTTTTTTTATTTCAGTCATCCAATTA